ATACAAAAAAGTGTAGATGGGAGAATAAGAATTGGAAAAAAAAATATCGGATTTTTAATGTATTTCATCAATCTAAGTGGAATAAACAAACTGGATTCCTTGTTGGTTAGTCAAATTCCAACGAAAACCACATAATTGAAAGAAATGAAATGTCCGAATTTGAGATTTATATGATCAATAAACTAAGGTTTTGTTGTTATCGACCATGGAATTCGACAGAAGCAATGAGAAATAGATACGAATAAAGCAGGATTAAGGGGGGAAATAAAAAAATAGTAGAGAAAAGTTATATAAAGTTATATACACCCCCCCTTGATATTTCTTTAATTGAATTTCGTTTGATTAGGTCGAAGTTCCTTAAAAACTTCTGCCTTCTTTAAAATATCCTGAACAGTTCCTGTAGGTTGAGCACCCTTTTCAAGGAAATATAGAATAGCAGGAACATTTAAATAAGTTTGATTCTTCAGTGGATCATAAAAACCCACTTTTCGAAGATCTTTTCCTTCTCTTCGGGATCGAACATCAATTGCAACGATTCGATAGACGGCTCATTGGGATAGATGTAGATGAACAATACCCCCCCTAGAAACGTATAGGAAGTTTTCTCCTCGTACGGCTCGAGAAAAAATGATTTGATTCGAAGTTTTGTCTATGTATGGAATTCTAATAAATGACAAATGAGCCTATAAAATCAATTAGACTATGATTTAAGTCTTTTTTTTTCTTCTTCCTTCCTGAAAATGAAAAAGAAACCATTCGTACTCATAACTCAAGTTGGATAACTCTCGAATAGCTTAAAGGAAAAAATCTTTAATAAATTTCATTTATTGAGTGGTCTTTACCCCCGTTTGTTTGTCTCGTTTAAAATTCTATTTTGATTCTTCAGTCTGATCCAGTTATTGAAACTATCGAGACAATTAAAAGGGTGTTTCCTTGTTCTGGGATCCTTTATCTTTGTTTTAAATCATTGGGTTTAGACATTACTTCGGTGCTTCTTAATCCTTTCAAAATGGCAGCAACATACCCTTTTTTGTGATTTCTCTTTCTATCAAAGAATCCTACGGACAGTTGATTCCCGCGTGATACACTTTGGATCGAAAACGTTTGATCAATTCCAACAGGTTTTGCTTTTGAATTGGAAACTTGCTCAAATTGGATCCTTTCCATTTCTATCTCGAAGATATATTTACGAAGTTGTTCCAATTTATTGATTGGCATTAACCCTAGATCCTTGCCCCCGAGAAATGAATTAATCCTTTCCACTCGAGCTCCATCGTGGACTATTTACAACCCAACAAAAAGCAAAAAACGAAGGGTTCGAGTGGAACAGAACAAACGATGTCGAGCCAAGAGCACCTTCATTCCTATATAAATATAAAATAGCGGATGTAAAAATCCACAACGGATCTGTCCTTCAAGTCGCACGTTGCTTTCTACCACATCGTTTCAAACGAAGTTTTACCATAACATTCCTCTAATTTGGAACCAGTATGGAATTGATTCAATCATGGAATCATGAATAGTCATTGGTTCAGTTGTACATAGACATCGCGTAATCTATACTTTTTCTTCTATATATGATATGTGTAAAGATTTTTCTGAAGAAGTCTTAGCAAGACACCATCTTTAACATATATATAAAGAAATAGAAATAGATAAACGAATAAATAAGTTTTTTTTGAGTCTGCTACTTCAAGTGACTCAATAGGATAGATTGACCTATTTCCTACTTTTTGAGTACCAAAGATTCAGAATCATTCAAAATATTTATTAAAACTATTTCGAATGGAAAAAGGTTCCTATTTAGACATCATTAAAAGATAAGTCTTTTTTTTTTAATTGACCCATCACTGATTTCAAATAAATAAATAGATCACAGAAACGAAGAAAGAAATCCCATTTTTTTTTCATGAGATGGATAAAAAAACTGATGTAAGGTAAGATTTGAATCTTTATTCTTTTCATCTGATTGCGAAAATCCAAATCGAAAAAATCGAGAGGGGTTTTCGTATCTATCAGATAGACTGAACAATTGTCACTGTTATAGATATTCTATAATACTTAATTTAACTAATTTTAGTTTCAAAAATTTAAGGGATCCCAAACCTTTTTCACAAAAACCGAAAGACTATTGGCATTGAAATAGAACGATACATATAAGCTAAACATTTCCTCATTTTATATGCCATTTTGTTTAACATGGGGTTGAGTAATATTTCAATAATCGAATCTTGTCATAAAGTGAATAAAAGGGATAGGATAAATCACCCCTGCCTCAATCCAATCGTTACATAGATTTACAATTAGCCAAACAAAAAAAATACCTAAATAAAATAAAAAAACGAGATTCAAAGAAAATACATCGATTCCATAACATATATAAATATGTTATTTGATCATTTGTTAATGAGATTTGGGCAGATACAGATATTTAAATTAATACTGATTATCTCCTATCCACTCCCCTATTCTTTCTATGGGAATGATAGAGCAAAAAAAAAGGAATCCTGATCCGGTATGGGAAATGACTTGTCTAGTTACAAAGACAAACAATAAGTCCAAATTTAGTCAAGCTTTAGTCTAACCCACTAAGAAACTTAGTCCTATTGATTGAATTTAATTAGTATCAAGAACTCGCTCTTGTTTCGAATTCAGAGATCTCGAGAAAAATCTAATTACTAATTAGACTCCCTCATTTACGGGATAAATAATAAGAGATAGGGAATATAGATTCTTTTGCATCTCGATTCAAAATACATCCATCGTTGAAAATTCAAATAGATATGGGATGGAAAGTTTTTCCAAGTAACTAACTTCCCTAAATATCAAAGGGAATGAACATATGATGAAAAGCCCACCCAACTTTTTTGAATTCCAATTTTTTTGTTTTGATCCATGTTCTCATCTTACCTGATAAAAAATAGATTCAGGTTCAGATGCGTGTCATTTGAACTCGATTCAGTTTAGTTTGTGAAAAAAGATATGATTCATATAAGATAGAAAAGGATCACATTCCATCTAAAATTAGACTTTAAACAGAAAGTTGTTCAAGAAAACAATTTTTATTCTAAAATTAGAAAAAAATGGATATGGCTCTGGGACGGAAGGATTCGAACCTCCGAATAGCGGGACCAAAACCCGTTGCCTTACCACTTGGCCACGCCCCATTATCAATTTCTAATCTACACTAAGAAACAATAATATTGTTATTGGTTGTTTGTCAACTCCAGTCCAAATATCTATAGAATAGATTATTACTAGGATTTTAATCCATATAGATATAGAATTCAACTTAATTTATTGATCATTACATATAATTCAATTAAGATATTGTATGAAAGTATGATTTCTTCTATTCTCCTTTGAGAATTGGAGGATTTTTGATTGGGTGGGTTCAAAGAAAAAGAAGGATTTTTTGTATACCTTACTTCCTTTCTGCCTTTTTCCTTATATCAATAACTCAATCAAAATGCAATTATCTCCAAGAACAAAATGTCTGTTATGCTTAATATCTTTAGTTTGATCTGTATTTGTCTTAATTCTGCCCTTTATTCGAGTAGTTTTTTCTTCGGCAAATTGCCCGAAGCCTATGCTTTTTTGAATCCAATCGTAGATGTTATGCCAGTCATACCTGTGTTTTTTTTTCTCTTAGCCTTTGTTTGGCAAGCTGCTGTAAGTTTTCGATGAGATCCTTAATAATATCCTAGAAGATTCATGATTTCTTCGAGAAAAAATTCTCTAACAATTGATAAAATCAGATAAGTTTTAGAGTCTGAACCCTCGATTCACACATTGAAATTCTTGGATAGTCGCCATAAATCTGGCTTACCCCATTTCCTCCTTTTTTTGACCCTTTTCCAGTGAAAGACCCTATGTATTATTATATTAATTATATTAGGGTCTCCCACAATATCGAATTTGGATATGAAAGAAATTTTTGTTAATGAAAAACTCTTATTCCAAATAAATTTCTGACAATTCATTTCTAGAAAAACCTCATTTCTTGGTGTCAAAATAGGATATGTGGTAGAAAAATGGAAGATCTATTCTCTTTTTTTTTCCAAAAAAAATCATCTTGGAGATTGTGTAATGCTTACTCTGAAACTCTTCGTTTATACCGTAGTGATATTTTTTGTTTCTCTCTTCATCTTTGGATTCCTATCTAATGATCCAGGACGTAATCCTGGACGTGAAGAATAAAATCCAAAGGGTTTTTCCTTGGTTCATTTTCCAATTTTCTTAGGATTTTATCTATTCCACACGTTTAACTAAGATTTCAAAAATTGGAAAAATAAAAATAAATAAATAAATCAAGTCATCAACGGAACCGGAAAGAGAGGGATTCGAACCCTCGGTACGAATAACTTGTACAACGGATTAGCAATCCGACGCTTTAGTCCACTCAGCCATCTCTCCCAATTGAAAAAGAGAATTACTACATTACACATAATGTAAGGAGTCTTTCTTTCTCTATTCTATAGAGATCTACAAATCAGGAATTTCTTTTAGATTAGATAAAGGAAGGGCTCGAACGAGCCTATAAATAAAAAATAAAAATAAAGAAAAAAAAGAAGACATCTTTGTGTTGATTTTGTTCGAAAGGCCCTTCTTATTCTGATGGCCTGGCCTGGTCAGTACCTAGCCGGGCCCCTTTTTTTGTTCCAACGAATTATAGATAAATAATGATTTATTTAATTTGAAAACAAAAATGCTTGTTATTTATTATATTCAATTGAATATAAAATATTCAAGCAACAACAAAAAGAAGAAAGACTATTTACATTCTTTTTATTTTTCTATTTGAATTTTAGTTTCATTTTCGGAACTAAAAAAGAAACTATCGATTTTTCCCCAATGCATTTTTCTGTTATGATTTTAGTGTTTTTTGTGATCCGTAGCTATCAAAACTTCTTCATCAAAAGATAAAACTTTAGTTATTTAATTTAAATAAAATGAACCCTCCTTTCAGAATCTCATTAAATTGTAAATCCCCCCCACGA